TTGAGTTGAGGAATCAAACTGTATCAATTGTTTTATAGATCGTTCCGCAACGCGTTTTGAACTATTTAAAATCAAAATATCTGAATTTCCAATTCCATTGGAGTCCAATGGAGTAATGTATGATAGGAATCATACTCTTTCAATCAAAGAAATATTTCAATGATTCCCATGTTTGTATTTCGAAAGGAAAGGGATCCAGATGATTGGAAATTTTTTCCAATCTAATTCTTCTGAAATTTTCTATTTCAATTAAGGGGCTCTTACGATCCTTATAGATTAGATGGATACTGAGGAAGACCGGACCTTTTTTTGATCCCTCTTTACTCTTCAAAGAAGAAGTCGTTTTGCTAAGTGTCTACGCACTTTCTATGAGAAATGATATAGACATATTGGTTGTCTAACGAGAGACTATGCAATAATAAGATCTTGCCTCGGGCGAGTCACATATTGCGCATTTACCGCTGGGTTTCTAATTTTAGAAAGGAGATTTTTGCTTTATCGACTTATTTCATATCATGGTTCGGGCGTTAAAAATCGGTGAGGTTTACTCTTCCTTTTCGAAATCCGAAGAAGTGCCCGTGGGCCTCCTGTCAATAGTTAAATCAATTATTTCTTCGGAATACTAAAAAAAAAGATTACTACGCGATTTTAGTAACCTATATGCCCATATCGTTTTTCAATCATTGATTCTTTCCATAACTACCGATATTCAGATTGGAAATCATAAAAAATCTAGTAATTCGAATCATAATTAGAATCATAAGATAAGAGTTAAGACGATTATTTCAGATTGATCGGAACAAGTAGATGTAGTAAATAAATCGAATTGGGTGCTATGTCAATTCCATACAATATAGGGAATTGATATTACACATATATGAAGAGAATATTGTAGATTGATCTATATAAAATGAAGCCTCTATCTTTATTCTAGAGTAGAACTTTATAGACTAAGAGATAGATAGTATGGTAAGAAAGAAATAGATGAATCTTTCTTACCATACTATCGAATTCATAAAATACTGCCGATTATAGTCCGCTCATTTCATTTAAGACGCGAAATTGGAATCCTTTTCATTTTACTTCGTCCATTTTTGATAAGAACTCAGAAGGAAAGTTTCATTCAATTAAATTTGAAAATTCATTGGAATTAATCATTTTGACTGACTGTTTTTACGTAAATGATAAGTAGAAAAGCGGTAGGAACTAGAATGAATAGTGCAGTAGCAATAAATGCAAGAATATTTACTTCCATAATCTCATCGGTTTTTTTACTTCGCAATAACTCGGGATTTAATCCCATAGAGATGATAAACCTTTCGCCTGTAAATTCAATGAATGAATTACCTCTCGACGATCTTGAATCGAATCAATATCATGAATAACAATATCTGAGCTATCAAATCAATTCGCCGTCGAGACTTGAATAGTATAACATAGGAAGTTCTTTTATCCATACCGAATCCAAACTTTGATTCCTGACCCAATCAATCCAAAATTCCTTTATTTATCATTTGTTTCCCTTCTTTTTTCTATAACGTACCTTACGTCTTCCTTGTACAATCATCTGATGAAGTATCATCAGATTGCCCTTCCACTTCGATTAGTCACATAGTTACAAACCCAAACAAACAAGAAAAGTGAAATGGAAAAAAAAGAGTTAAGTTCTAAACTCCTTGTGATTTTTTGGAAGACGAAGACAAAGAAGTTTGATAAAGATGAGGCCGGTATAAAAGATCTAATATCACTATGTTTAGGGTTTGTTATTTCTTCGATGGGACCTTCCAAAAAAATGGAAAAATAGGAAAGAAAAAAAGCCCCTTTGTTTTGGAAATGGAATTCTGCCCCCTGACATCCTTTCATAGAAAGGGAGAAATTAATGGATGTATTTGTCGGGACTGACGGGGCTCGAACCCGCAGCTTCCGCCTTGACAGGGCGGTGCTCTGACCAATTGAACTACAATCCCAGGGAAATAAGGGATCGACCAGAAAATTGGATTCTTTTTTTTATCTTCGTATTTCGTATGGGGTATTTCGGAAGGACAAGGGGGTTATACCATCTCATGGTAGATTGGCGAATTATTGGGCCGAGCTGGATTTGAACCAGCGTAGACATATTGCCAACGAATTTACAGTCCGTCCCCATTAACCGCTCGGGCATCGACCCAGGAAGAATCCACTTTAGGCTTATTGGTAATCCATGATCAACTTCCTTTCGTAGTACCCTACCCCCAGGGGAATTCGAATCCCCGCTGCCTCCTTGAAAGAGAGATGTCCTAAACCACTAGACGATGGGGGCCGACTTGCCCAACCGCCCGCATACTATGATCATAGTATGAACAGTTTTTTGAAATTGTCAATATAATGGAATGGTATGATTAGACTCGCGGGATCTTTCCGTTTTTCAGAATTGTATAGAATTTTTCGATTCGTCATCCATATTCATGAATCGTTCATTAGAATATTCGAATCGCCACACTCTATATAATCTATATAAATT